ATCTAAAGTGATGCTAGGCTGCTTCACACAGGTGCGCTTCGCTCGGCCACATGATGAACATGTTTTAAGCTAACTGCATGTCGAGCGCTTAAGCGGAGCTTATGGTCACTCGTTCCTCGCTTGTTCCAATCCTAGTAAAGAGCTTCAGATCTGATTCTACACTACATACGATATTCCATTCCGGCCCTCACTAGCTTGGTTGTACAAGGAGGGGGCTACTACGCTCACCGCGCACTTGCATTACCACCTGAGCTTCGCTACCGCTTCGCCCAGCTCCTACGCCTACCACGAACTTGAATCATCACGTGGCTGCTAAAGCAAGCTAAGCTTCACACGGCCCTGAGGAAGCCAAAAGACCCTCTCACGGCCGAAGGCTCCGCAACACGTTGGAGAGCTTTTAGATCCCGCCCTAAAACGCCCATTCTCCTAGAGTTCCGAAGTGATCCTCATTCTCACCGCAGCCTTCTTAAGCCGAAAGAAAGCCGGGCAAGAATCTCATTTTTTGGTAGTACGAAGGGGGAGCAGAATCGTATCTGGCAGTGGTTCTTCGGATCGATCACAGATTCTCGGCCCCGTCGTTTGGCTTCCACTCCAGTTGACCTCTCCTGTTTCCATCCCCCCGTGAGAAGGTAGAGAGCAAAACCAACCCAGCAAACCACTATTACTATGCCCCTATTAGTATTAGTAAAGCATGTACTTCTTGCAAGGCTTGCTGAGCTTCTTCATGTGACAGACATCGCAAAAGTAGTCCGTTGAACGATCGCCGATAGAGGGCATCGTAAAAGTATACGATTTTTTAACCCTGATGGGTTTCGCAGTCGACCATTTGATAGCCCTGTTCCTGAATATACAGAATAGGGCTTCGATGAGCCCTAGATGTAAAGGGGTTCTTGAACCCTTCTAAGCAATTAGAAGAGCGCGGAATTTGACCTCCCTCAAATGGATGGATCTGGGATTGATTGTGGAACCGAGCAGAGAGAACCCGGGGCGGGCAGGAAGATACGCTAGCCGGAGTAGTCGCTCTGGAGCAGGTTCTTCGACTGGATCAATGCATGTATGAATCCTAAAAAAATCCCGAAGGTCTAGTCTAGAAAAAACCCGGATTTGGTTGGGTTAGCTTTTTGGTAGGAAAGGCGGTCACAGGAAGAAATGCCCTACCAATGAATAGATTAGTCTACTAAGGTCAACAATCTCTTTCTTCATATATGATACCGTCCGGTTTGATACCCGAAACTATAGATATGACACAAAAAAGAAAGATAGATATTCCCATGGTAGGAATAGGACAGTTGCACTAAGGAAGAGAGCTAGGGATTTGATAAAGGTGATAGGACAGGGTTCCAAACCTGCCTTAGTCTCAAATAGGGCGCAAGCTAGGGACATTACTATATGAATGAGACTTCATCCTTATTACAAGCGATACCTCAAATTCCTAAAATGCTCCTCTAGTCCCGAGCTTGGTAAATAACGCCGTGGGAAATCAAAACTTTCTTCCGGCCTTGTTGTGATAGGGGGGAGTGCAAAAAAAAAGGTAAATAAAGACCGTAGCCAAAAGCAAGGGATTCCCGGGGCCCGAACGAGAGCGGAGGCGGCAGGGCAGGTATTCTCATAAAAGAAAGAAAGGAGAACAGGCAGGGAGGTAAGAGCGAGTAAGACTAGGTTATAGCAACACAACAGAGGTTAGACAGCTCTTACCGGAGGAAGAGGTTTCAGGTCACCCGTCCCCTTGACCCAGACCCATCCTTACTCAAATAGGGGGTGAAATTGAATCTTCGCTAGCATTTTCCACCCGGGCGAGCTCGTCTTCATTCTTTTGGATGGCCTCGCGTCGAGGGGGATACAATTGACTGTCTCGAACTGATACGATAGGAATTGAAGTCCCGACTCTACATGCTGCACAACTTCTACCTTTCTTGAGCCCACTTCTTCGTCATCAGCCAAGATAGTGACTAGCTGGTCGTCGATAACGAACTTTACCCTTTGGTGCAGCGTAGATGGGCCTTATCGGGAAGGACCCCGCTGAATGGAGCCAAAGTATTCCCAATAGGAAAGTGCACGATGCCTCGATATCTACCACATTCAAACTGATCTTGAACTGGTACGGCCCGATCGTCAAGAAAAATTACTCCAAAAGTCTGGCGGACGGAATTTTCGAATGCTCGGACCGTCATCGTCTTTCTCTTCATATCTCCATGCCCCAGCCCCAGGGCCTTTACACTGCTCAACGTGCAAACATTCAAACCACTCCCATTATCAATCTGCAGGTACTATCTGGGCCCGACAAGACGCCAAAATAGAAAGCGAGTGCGTGTGGGTTGTCCTATCGGCGGGGATCTCATCATCGGAGAATTTTATCACCCTAGGCGCCATGATTTGTCCGACCAAGTCGGCCAGCCTTTCGGGAGTGATATAGTCTTTTACATGGGCCTTTTGCAGAACCTCAATCATTTGCTCTCGGTGATGTTCCGAGGTTCTCAATAGATCAACAATTTAGATCTGCGCGGGGATCTTTTTCAGGTGTTCCGCCACATTCTACTCTGGTTTCTTGAGAGCCTTGTGAAAGGCCTCTGTTGCTGGGTCTTTCTCTACTGCTTTCTCCTTTCCTTGGTCCTTCCGTGGTTCTCAAATGGTCAGGTTTGAAGCATCGTCCCGACCTAGTCATATTTCCTATCTCAGCACATTCTTCACCCTCTTTCTTCTCCACTTTCAATGCTACCGTCCTGCTTTCATATGTCCAAGACACCTTTGAAAGCCTTACCTTCCCTTACTTATAGATTATAGAAAGGGGTGGGGTTGAGATAACAATAGGTGAAGGTTTAGGGATAGTGATGGTGGCCGGTGCGTGGTTCTGAGGGTTCTGTGGAGGCGCGGTAATGGGAATAGGTGTTGGGGTAGGTTGAAGAGGGGCATGGATGGAATTGGTGTTGGCCTAGGTTGTGGTGGGATGGTAATGAGAGCTGGTGCGGGCCTTGGTTGATGGTTGACATGGATTGAGACGGGTTGGTTGAGCACGAATTTTTTGTTCTCTATGTTTCTGTGGTCTGGCTGGAGGGTATTTGAGAAGTCTTCACTGAGCTGGCTCAGGCTTACTTCTATGGGGTCTGCCTTTCATTGAATTGAATTTTAGTGAGGGTCACAAGTGAGGGTTGTGGGGTAAGGGAGGCTGACAACTATGGATGGCTAGCTCGGGATAGCCGCCGTCGGGAATGCTACATGTGGGGCCTTACCAGTGAATAGTGTTGAAACCTAGCCCTATATAGGAGTGTTGGACCTACAGGGCTCTAGTTACGTAGGGGCAAGCATATGTTTGTGTCTGTCCAAGCAAGCATATTTGTGTGCATTGATTGATAGAAGCGGCAAGTTTTGGTTGGGACAAGCTATCGCATGCATGGAAGTGAGGCAAGCTATTTTAGCTTGCTTAATTGTGGTGTTTTGGAATTCACTTCTCTAAGAACTGCAAAAAAGATTGGATCTTGTGCGCCGGCTATGCGTCAGGTCTCTCTCTCCCGCAAGGCAGCTTTGTCTTTCTATCTATCTTTCATAAATTCATATTATGGGTCTCAGAAATGGGTTTGAGATTTTCCATAAAGAAAGAAAGACATCAATCAATAAAACAATCAATCAAGAAAGAAATACGGCAGGAATTTCTTACTCACTACGCCGAGATAGATTTGTTCTATCCGCGTTCATCCATCACAGCGAGTTTGGATGGCGCGCCCCGAGAGAGAAGTAGTCGAAAGGTGCATGCGTTTGAACGTATGTCGGATCGGCTTGCTGCGCCGGCTTCTCTGACTTGATTCTTCTCTGAAGGCTAGGTCAAGTAGCCTTCCACCGACTCAACGGATGGAGAGAAGCGCGCAAGCAGAGCCGGACGTTACTTAGGCAATGCCGACCGGCACTTCAACCACTGAAATAGCAGCTAATTATTTAAAGAATTCTCAATGGTGCCGAAATCTCTCAATAAAGCAGCTAGGCCGTTTTCCTATCTCTAAAGGGGCTTACTCATAAAGGGGGCTTTCCCCTGACGCAAGTAGTCTCCGCGGCTATACTATATCAAATAGCCTAGGGCGCTACTGTACTAGTTTTTGTCGGGTTCTTTGCTAGCCAGACACCTGTCAACCAACCATCCAGTAACTATCAGTTCTTTCGCAAGCCAAGCCAATATGCCTTGATCCGCCCGAGGAGAATCCGAGTGAAAGCAGCAACCAGAGTGATAGTAGCGTGTGTCAGCAAACAACTCTAAGCTAAACTGATTACAGATAGGTAGTGCGGACTACACTACTTTTCTGTAATCACCTCACTCACTCTGAGGTGAGTGAAGTGCCCTACTTCTATCTCACGGGTAGTGGTAGTGTAGCTGGGCTATTGATCCTGGTGAAGGAGCCCTATCAAGTCAAGTAAAGGCCGGGCGAGGGGAATAGCAAGCAGGGTCACTTCCGCAAGCAAAGGAAAAGACCCTTCCGGTGAGATCTGTAGCGCAGCAGCCAACCGCCTATTCTAGTAACGTAACGTACTGGCATTCAAGCAAGCGCAAGCATGAGGCAGCGCCGCAAGGAGCCCAGAGCCTGAGATACTAACCCTAAAACAAAAGTCAAAAACAGCAGAAGAGCCCTGCTCCGAAGAACCAAAAACACGGAGCAAGCAAAGCTCTTTCCTGTTCAAATAAAGCAAGCGGTTAGGAACAAAAAATAGCCAAGCAAGCAAGTCATGCCCCTATCTATCACGGCGCTCCGCCGCTATTCTCTATAGAAAACAGAATAGATTCTCTCTCTTTATCCTATAGCGGGATTTTGGGAGGACCCCACCAGAGGGAGTGACATGAATCCACGTCGACGTTATTGATTTCAGATATGGGGAGCACTATACATAGATAGAAGCAAGCGCTACGAAAGCAACAAAAATCCCTACCTACCCCAGTCCATCCCTTCACCCAGATAATGACCATTTAAGCACCTCTGGAAGCAGACAGAAAGAGATGGCAGAGTAAGCGCCTCGTCCTT